TTCTAAAGATAGAAATTTGAGAGATAAAGAACGAGAACTAAGAGTTCCAATCCAAAGATTTTTGGTTTTACGAATATTGTATTGTCTGGAATCAAAATTTTCTTATTTCGAGTAATTTTAGACAGCCATCCACTACTTCTTTATGGTGGGAAAGAAGTCCCTGGAAATTGAGGAACGTCTAGGTGATGCTCCCTTTACTCCATACATGCTGACGATCATTCTTCCTCACATCCCACCATAACATTGATTAACTTCTTCATTCTCCAGCAATGGCAGTTCCAAAAAAACGTACATCTATATCAAAAAAGCGTATTCGTAAAAATATTTGGAAAAGGAAAGGATATTGGGCGGCGTTAAAAGCTTTGTCATTAGGGAAATCTCTTTCTACTGAAATTTCAAAAAGTTTTTTTGTACGACAAACAAATAAGTCCTAAAATATTGGAATAATCGGAATGGATTTTACTCGAAAAATTGGCTCAGTAATTTGTTAATATAAAATTCACAATTGGCAGTCCCTATTCTAATCAATATGAAATAGACCGGGTTTCAATCTTAATCTTCTAAGATGTCTAAAAGAATAATTCTTCTGTTTTCTCAATTCTAAAAAAAAAGAATAAAGAAAAAAATACAAGATTTTTTATTTATTTTTCGTATATTTTCACTCACATTGTGGTGGTGGGGAGGTCTTAGTTGCCTCTCGACCTTTACCAATAATGAAGAATTATGGGTTTCTTGAGGTGAGTAGCATCAACATGTATCGTTAAATTAATGAATTGTTGAAACTAATTAATTCCATGTTAAAGTTAAAAAATTTTTCTTTTTGATAACTTTCTGACTTCTTAATTTATCGGAATTACTATATGGATTTCCGATATATCTCCCAATCTTATATACAAACATAAAAGAACTTAATTGTTGAGATATTATGTACAAATAAGGTGTCAATTTGGAGTAATCCAAAATATGGCTATTTTGGATTCATTGAGAAAATTTATTTTTTGTATCAAATTTATGAAATCAGATAAACGAGAAATAATTAAGTATAAATATGAAAACATTTTTTTTATTCTATGGAGAGAATTCTCTAGTTGCAAAAGTTGGATTTTAGACTAGGATAAACTACGTCAAAGCCCTAAGATAAATAAACCGGACACCCTAAGAAACTAATGAACCTTTAAATTTACTTTTGAACTCATTTTTTTTTATCAATTTTAATCTTTGCTAAAAAAACTTATTTGATTGACTTGTTCAATCTCGACGATTGAATATAAATAGGCTATTATGAGTTCGAGCAAGCCGCTATGGTGAAATCGGTAGACACGCTGCTCTTAGGAAGCAGTGCTAGAGCATCTCGGTTCGAGTCCGAGTGGCGGCATGCCATCTTATAAAAGAGATCCAATAGATTCTATAATATAATAAAAAAATAGATCCAATAGATCCTATAATAAAAATAAATTAAATTCCCGATTTATATTTCTTAATTAATTTAGGGGATTCCCTCCCTTTTTTTCATTTTTATGATATTTTCAACTTTAGAGCATATATTAACTCATATTTCCTTTTCGATTGTTTCAATTGTAATTACAATTCATTTGATAACCTTATTGGGCAATGAAATCATAAACCCATATGATTCGTCAGAAAAGGGGATGATAGCTACTTTTTTATGTCTAACAGGATTATTAATCACTCGTTGGATTTATTCGGGCCATTTCCCACTAAGTGATTTATATGAATCATTAATCTTTCTTTCATGGAGTTTCTCCCTTATTCATATAGTCCCTTATTTAAAAATAAGAAAAAATTATTTAACCACAATAACTGCCTCAAGTACTATTTTTACCCAAGGCTTTGCTACTTCGGGTCTTTTAACTGAAATACATAAACCCACAATATTAGTACCCGCTCTACAATCGGAGTGGTTAATAATGCACGTAAGTATGATGATATTGAGTTATGCGGCTCTTCTTTGTGGATCATTATTATCAGTAGCACTTCTAGTCATTACATTTAGAAATATTTTTTATAGTTATAAAAGTAATAATTTATTACAATTAAATCATTCATTTTCATTTGGTGAAATCCAATACAAGAATGAAAGAAACAAGATTTTTAAAAAAACTTCTTTTTTTTCTGCTAAGAATTATTACAAGGCCCAATTGATTCAACAATTAGATTATTGGAGTTATCGTGTGATTAGCTTAGGATTTATTTTTTTAACCATAGGTATTCTTTCAGGAGCAGTATGGGCTAATGAAGCATGGGGATCATATTGGAGTTGGGATCCAAAGGAAACTTGGGCCTTTATTACTTGGATCGTATTCGCAATTTATTTGCATACTCGAACAAATAAAAATTTGCAGGGGGCAAATTCCGCAATTGTGGCGACTCTAGGCTTTCTTATAATTTGGATATGCTATTTTGGGGTAAATCTATTAGGAATAGGGCTACATAGTTATGGTTCATTTACGTTAACCTCTAGTTAAATTCAAGAAAAGTT